GTCTCTGGATGCGTCGAATTACTTATCCCTCGGTCTATTAGTGAACCATCTCTCCAGGGATTGTGAAAGATCCTCCAATAGCAATATTCTTGTTATTGCGTCGACTCATATTCCCAAAAAAGTGGATCCCGGTCTAATAGCTGCGAATAAATTCAATACGTGCATTAAGATACGAAGGCTTCTTATTCCACAACAACGAAAGCACTTTTTCACTCTTTCATATACTCGGGGATTTCCTTTGGAAAAGAAAATCTTCCATACGAATGCTAGTGGATTCGGGTCCATAACCATGGGTTCCGATGTACGAGATCTTGTATCACTTACCAATGAGGCCCTATCAATTAGTATTACACAGAAGAAATCCATTATAGACACTAATACAATTCGATCCGCTCTTCATAGAAAAACTTGGGATTTGCGATCCCAGGTAAGCTCGGTTCAGGATCATGAGATCCTTTTCTATCAGATAGGAAGGGCTGTTGCACAAACAGTACTTCTAAGTAATTGCCCCATAGATCCTATATCTATCTATATGAAGAAATCATCTATGGAAGGGGATTCTTATGTGTACAAATTGTACTTCGAGCTTGGAACGAGCATGAAGAGATTAACGATACTTCTTTATCTTTTGAGTTGTTCTGCCGGATCGGTCGCTCAAGATCTTTGGTCTCCACCCGGACCCGATGAAAAAAATTGGGTCACTTCTTATGGATTCCTTGAGAATGATTCTGATCTAGTTCGTGGCCTATTAGAAGTAGAAGGCGCTCTCTTGGGATCCTCACGGACAGAAAAAGATTGCAGTCAGTTTGATAATGATCGAGTGGCATTGCTTCTTCGGCACGAACCAAGGAGTCCCTTAGATATGATGCAAAATGGATCTTGTTCTATCGTTGATCAGAGATTTCTATATGAAAAATACGAATCGGGGTTGGAAGAAGGAGACCTCGACCCACAAGAGATAGAGGAGGATTTATTCAATCACATAGTTTGGGCTCCGAGAATATGGCGCCCTTGGGTCAATCTATTTGATTGTATCGAAAGGCCCAATGAATTGGGATTTCCCTATTGGTCATTTCGGAGCAAGCGGATCATTGATCACGAAGGTGAAGAGGATGAGCTTCAAGAGAATGAAGAGAAGGATTCGGAGTTCGTGCAGAGTGGAACCATGCAGTACCAGACACGAGATAGATCTTCCACAGAACAAGGCTTTTTTCAAATAAGCCAATTCATTTGGGACCCTGCGGATCCATTCTCTTTCCTATTCAAAGATCAGCCCTCTGTCTCTCTGTTTTCACGCCGAGAATTCTTTGCAGATCAAGAGATGCCAAAAGTGCTTCTTACTTCCCAACCAGGTCCTTCTAGATCTGGATCTATGAGAGATCTCAGAGAAGACTGGTTCATCAATAATACGCAAGAAAAAGAAAAGCACTTCGAATTGTTGATTCATCGCCAGAGATGGCTTAGAACCAATCGTTCATTATCTAAATCTAAGGGATCTTTCCGTTCTAATACTCTATTCGAGAGTTATCAGTATTTATCAAATCTCTTCCTATCTAATGGAAGGCTATTGGATCAAATGACAAAGACATTGTTGAGAAAGAGATGGCTTTTCCCGGATGAAATGAAACATTTGATTCCTGTAATAGGAGAAAGCTTTCCCATTCCTTAGCCGGAAAGATATGTGGCCATGAAAGAGGGATTAAGCGGAACAGAATTGACCGAGTGGTAGAGTCGTGGAAAAAGTTGTTTCTTTCCTATTTTGGACCTTAGCTCCATGGAACAATATGCTACTGCTGAACGATGGAAGAATTGAAATCTTAGATCAAAACACTATGTATGGATGGTTATGGATGGTATGAACTGCCTAAATAAGAATTCTTGAGCGGCGAACAACTAGAGCCTATTACTCTACTCATTACATCAAAAAAGGGTCCATTAATGAAAGATATAAATCTATTGGAAAATAAAAAGTACGCATGTCTGATGAAAGGTCGATGGATCTTCTCAATTGGAAGATCTCCTATATTACTACTATATGGATAATACACATTCCGCGAGCCTAATTCGAATTGTTTTGTTCGGAAGCAAAGATATCCACGGGGCCGGTTCGTCCTATTCAGATATTCACGACCAAGAGGTACTGAATTCTCTTTCGGATAGGCCCCGGAAAGGAGAAGAAAGGTTGGAATGCCAACAAAGGTCTATTATCAAATTCACCCGACCCAATAGTACCCATTTTGGGAACGTCCAGTGCCAGAGTCACTGAATGGGTAAATCCCCAATCCCTAAAACGGACTATGTAAAGTACTTTATCTGCTGGGTTGGGCTACGGGCGGGCATTTTACCGGAGGTTTCTATTGTATCAATCTATCCCTGTGTGATTCCTGTTGAAGTATATACTCGGGGGTGGGTGCGGGGCGGACGATTTCAAAGCGGACTCCCCATTCATTAGATAGAGAGGATCGCCAAGATTTCGTGATCTGCTGCGGAACTTATTCCA